ATCTACCATGAAAAGTAAAAAGGGGCAAAGTAACTTTGTGTTGATTGTTTTCTAACTGTAAGTTTTCTTCTTCTGCATGTAAAAAAGGAATAAATAAATCAATCAAATTCCGGGAGGCGTCATGAAGTGCTTCTTTAGGAGTTAAACTTCCATTTGTCCATATTTCGAGAAAAAGTATCTCCTGTTTTTCATTCCCATTCACATAAGAATGAATGCTATGATTCGCATTTCGAACAGGCATGAATACAGCATCTATAGGATAACTTTCGTCTTGAAAGTTATTTGGCGTTTTTATACGATATCCGCGATTCCTCTCAATTTGTAATTCAATACACAAATTAATTGGTTCCGTTAGGTTAGCTATATGCTGTGTATTATCAACGATTTCCACAGAAGGTGGTAAGATAATGTCTTGGGCAGTTACATATCCAGGACCCTTGATACAAATAGACGCGTTACGAGTTCCATATAGATTACTTCTCAATACAATTTCTTTCAAATTCATTAAAATTTCATGTACGGATTCTTGAATACCTATTATGGTAGAATATTCATGTGGTATTTTCTCAGATTTTGCGCGTGTGATACATGTTCCTTCTATTTCTCCGAGCAAAGCTCTTCGCATCGCAATTCCTATTGTATCCGCTTGACCTTTCATAAGTGGGGCCAGAATAAAGCGTCCATAATAAAGACGCTTACTGTCTGCTCTTGATTCAACACACTTCCACTGTAGTGTCCGAGTAGATACTGTTACTTTCTCTCGAACCATAGTATATTATTTGATCAAATCATTGAATTATTTATTTCTCTTGAAATCTCTTCAATGTTTATTTTTACACACGCCTTTTTTTAGGGGGCCTACAGCCATTATGTGGCATAGGGGTTACATCGCGTATGAAACTTAATAGTATACCACTTCTACGAATAGCTCTTAATGCCGCATCTCTTCCGAGACCCGGGCCTTTTATCATGACTTCTGCTCGTTGCATACCTTGATCCACTACTGTCCTAATAGCATTTCCTGCTGCGGTTTGAGCGGCAAATGGTGTACCTCTTCTTGTACCCTTGAATCCACAAGCCCCGGCGGAGGACCAAGAAATTACTCGACCCCGCACATCTGTAACAGTCACAATCGTATTATTGAAACTTGCTTGAACATGAATAACTCCCTTTGGTACTCTACGCGCATTCTTACGTGAACCAATACGTCTATTTCTACGTGAACCAATTTTTGGTATAGGTTTTGCCATATTTTATCATCTCATAAATATAAGTCAGAGATATATGGATATATCCATTTCATGTCAAAACGTATCCTTATTTTTTTTTACTTATTTATTTGTACATCTGTACATCGGTTACTTTTGATTTCTAGAGTCTTTTTTGCTTTAGAAAGATTAGCCTTGTCTTTGTTTATGTCTCGGGTTGGAACAAATTACTATAATTCGTCCCCGCCTACGGATCAATCGACATTTTTCACAAATTTTACGAACAGAGGCCCTTATTTTCATATTTGTCATTCCTTTTCTTACTATTTATTGGAAGAAAATAAGTTTCTTGAAATTTTTAACTTCGAATTGTATCCCCACGAAAGAATGTTGAAATTGAAAAAACCACCGAATCATTCGAGTCTTTGCTTTGGAGTCTATAAACTATACGTCCTTTGGTTTAAATAAGGACTTACCTCAATTTTTATTCTATTTCTTGGTAGTATACGTATAAACCAACGTCGAATCCTTTCCGAAACAAAAGCCAGAATCATATTTTCATTATCTCAAATCTAAACGAACCCGGAAGATACATACCATTGGTAAGTTGTTCAGTAATTAAACCCTCATGAATCTTTTTTTTGTTTCATTCCAGGTAAAACCGCTTTGAAGTATCAACTAATGTAAGAGGGGTAATATTATAAAGTTGTCCTTTCTCTTTTTCACAAATATGAAAGTTCTGCGTATAATTCGTCTATCAGAAAGATTACCATATATAACACAAAATTTCTCCGCCGATTCCTTCTATTCGAGCCCTTCGGTCTGTCATTATACCTCGAGAAGTAGAAAGAATTACAATCCCCATTCCGCCTAAAATTCTAGGAATTTTTTGATAGTTAGAATATATTCGTAAACCGGGTCGACTGATCCGTTTTAAATTTAAAACAGTTCTATACGATCCTTTTCTATTTCTTCTATGTCGTAGTGTTAAAACCAAAAAATATTTATTGCTTTCCTGATGTTTTCTCACGTTTTCAATAAAACCTTCTTGTAAAAGGATTTTAACAATATTTTCAGTGATGTTAGTAGATGGTATTCGAACTGTTCTTTTTTTATTCATGTCAGCATTTCGTATAGCGGTTATTATGTCAGCAATAGTGTCTTTACTCATGATAAACTAAGATTTTTGTTGCCCCAAAATTTTGATATAATCAACATGCTCTTTTTCTTTTTTTATTTATCTTTATTTCTGAATTATTAAAGGTATATACGTGATATATAAAAAATCTACTAAATTAATCGGTTTCATTCAAATACCAAATACTATAACTATATTACGGCCTTCCCTTATAATACTTCGGGTGCTAATGAAACTATTTTAGTGAAATTTAACTGTCTTAATTCCCGGGCGATCGCGCCAAAAATTCGGGTTCCTTTAGGATTTCCTTCTTGATCAATAACAACTGCAGCATTGTCATCATATCGTATTATCATACCGTTGTCGCGTTTGAGTTCTTTACAAGTACGTACAATTACAGCTCGGATTACTTCTGATCTTTCTAGAGGTGTATTTGGTACGGCTTCCTTGATTACAGCAACAATAACGTCACCAATATGAGCATATCGTCGATTACTAGCTCCTATGATTCGAATACACATCAATTCTCGGGCTCCGCTGTTATCCGCTACATTCAAATGGGTTTGAGGTTGAATCATATCGTTTTTTTATCGATTTTTTTTGTTTTCAATGCAAGGGTCTAAATAAAAAAAAAGAAATATTATTTGTTCAAAACAAAAAACCTGCAATTTTTTTTTTTTTTTTCATACAAAAGACCCCTTTCCTTTGTTTCTACATCCCTATCCCGAAAGAATGAATTGAGTTCGTATAGGCATTTTGGATGCCGCTATTGAAATTGCCCTTCTGGCTATATTTTCTGCTACTCCGCTCATTTCATAAAGTATTCTACCGGGTTTAACAACAGCTACCCAATATTCGGGAGATCCTTTACCCGAACCCATACGTGTTTCTGTAGGTCTTACTGTAACGGGTTTGTCTGGAAATATGCGTACCCATATTTTTCCACCGCGGCGTGCATTTCGTGTCATTGCTCGCCGCCCTGCTTCTATTTGTCTAGATGTGATCCAAGCGGGTTCAAGCGCTTGAAGAGCATATCTACCGAAGCAAATACGATTGCCTCGATAAGATATTCCTTTCATTCTTCCTCTATGTTGTTTACGGAATCTGGTTCTTTTGGGGTTATAGTTGATGGTTGTTTATCAATTCCATCCATCTCTACTACAGAACTGGACATGAGAGTTTCTTCTCATCCAGCTCCTCGCGAATTAAACAATTAAAAAATAATATACACGGTGAATAATATACGGAATCGTGGTATTCTTTTAAATTTTATCTAATCTATATCTATTATAAATTTAAAATTTTTTGTGTTTTAATATATAATTAAACACGTCTTCTATTTATAGATAATGTCGTTTTTATATAACGTTATAATGAATCTTTATTTTCTTTTTCCTTTGTATTATCATATCGAATCGACTAAAATTTAGTAAAATTTAGAAATAAAAAAAAATTCGCGGGCGAATATTTACTCTTTCAACATTCAATTGTAAGATTAGTCTATGACATGACCTCTCAGAATAAATGAATAGGTTTCTGGTTCGTTCCGCCATCCTACCCAATGAATCATTAGGATTCGTTTTCAATAGAATCTTATGCATTCACAGGTTCTGTCGTCCCCACCACTTCTCGATTAATGGTTAGGTCTGAATTCTACAACGGAGCCCTTAATGAAATTTATTAATGAATGAAATTTTTTCTTGAGTCAACCTTCTCAGTCTTTATTGGCTCAGGGCTCTTGATTTTTTCTTCTATGCACCGATTTGTCTAATTATGGATCAATCAGTATTGATGCTTTATTACATTCCCTTTATATGAGATGACTCATAGACCTTACATATTGGAATTATATATCATTGATATTTCTTTTCCTATCTTTCTCTCACCCTTCCATTTATCTGTATACTTTTATTGCTTTACAACTCATAATCAGATTGGTTTTTCTTTTGTGTTTATGCAAAAAAGATTTCAGTTGCTACAATGATATGACTCATATATCATATCTTGACTGGTTCCTTATATCCAGATAATGCGAAGCGATGAGTTGATTATTAGTTCTATAGTTATCAGTTCGTACTACGGGCCGGTCGATTTTGTTGAATCCTATAATCCTAAAAAAACCAACGAGTCACACACTAAGCATAGCAATTATATCAAACGATTAATCAAATTTTTATTCAACCTTATAGAATTGTTCATTTTTTTTTTTTATTTAACAGAAAAGGAATGAAAGAGTTTGCCTTTTTTTGTTTTATCACCAGATAGAACTAAATACAAGTAAAGTAAGTTCTTATTATTCCTCGTCTACAAATATCCAAATTTTGATGCCTAATACCCCATAGATAGTTCGAACTGCGTAGGCACAATAATCAATTTTAGCTCGAATGGTTTGTAGAGGAACCCTACCTTCTCTGATCCATTCAACACGTGCAATTTCTTTTCCGTCGATACGCCCTGCAATTTGTACTTGAATTCCTTTTGTACCTGCCTGTTCAGTTAATTCAATAGCTTTTTTCATTGCTTTGCGAAATGAAACTCTATTCTTTAATTGTCCGGCTATAAATTCTGCAAGAATATTGGGGTGCCCATAAGGATTTGAAATTCTTCTAATAGCAATGTTGAGTTTTCGGTTTACACAATTGAGTTCTTTTTGT